CTTTCCTATTAAGACAGGTTGTTCAAAAGGATTTCCTGTTCTTCCATCAAATATTCTGCTTTTTCCCGGATATTCCGGTTCAAATACCCATGGATTTTTTGTTTGCTTACTGGCTTCATATAATTCAGAAAACACTAGCTTTCTCGAAGCCTCTTGCTCATATCTCTCATCAAAAGATGCTATTCTATAATGTCTTTTTAACAGATCTCCCGCTAACCCGAGCGAACATTCAAATATCTGTCCCACATTCATTCGTGATGGTACTCCTAATGGGTTGAAGACCATATCAACAGGTGTTCCATCTTGCAAATAAGGCATATCTTGTCTAGGCAAAATTTTGGAAATGATACCTTTATTCCCATGTCTTCCAGCTACTTTATCACCTACTTTGATTTCACGTTTCTGTGAAATATATACACGAATCATTTCTAAATTATAACTGGAACCCCCCCTTTTCCGGATCCATCTCACGTCAATAACGCGCCCTCTTCCGCCTATAGGTAATTTTAGAGAAGTTTCTTTTGCAGTGGATACCTGAATTCCGAGAATGGCTCTTAATAATCTATCCTCTGGAGCATACGAGGATTCGTTTGCCGTCTGAGGCCTTAATTTTCCTACTAAAATATCACCTGTTTCTACCCAAGATCCCAGCATCACAACTCCATTTCTGTCTAAATTGCGGAGTAAATGAGCCTCTAGATGTGGTATTTCCCTAGTGATTCTTTCAGGTCCTTGGCTTGTCATATGAGTCTGAATTTCATATTTCCGGATGTGAAAAGAAGTATAAATATCTTCATATACCAAACGTTCGCTAATCAGTACTGCGTCTTCAAAATTGTAACCTTCCCATGGCATATAAGCTACTAATACGTTTTTTCCTAAAGTGAGTTCCCCACCAACTGTAGCCGCACCGTCCGCTAAAATTTGTCCCTTTTTAATGCATTTACCTCGCGAAACCTGAGGTTTTTGATGCATACAAGTATTTTTGTTGGAACGTTGACAGATAACTAATGGAATACTTATAGTAGTGTCTCCGTTACTTGTAGTAGTGTCTCCATTACTTGCAAAAATAATCTTGTGAGGATCAGTATAAATGATTTTTCCCTCGTGTTCGGCTATAGCGGAAACCCCCGAATCTAAAGCCGTTTGACGTTCCAGTCCAGTTCCAACAATGCACCTCTCGGACTGAGAAAGCGGAACTGCTTGGCGCTGCATATTAGAACTCATTAAAGCCCGATTCGCATCATTATGCTCGATAAAAGGAATGAGAGAAGCTCCAATAGAAAAATATTGGAAGGGAAAAATACTTCTAAGATGAATCTGTTCCCATGCAATAGTCAGGAACTCTTGACGGTATCGAGCTGGAACAACCTGTTCTTCCTGAATACTCTGATTCAAGGCCAAAGAATTTCCAGCTGCTATCCTATAATATTCATCTCTATTTGGTGATAAATAAACTATCTGTGCCTCCTTTTTTGATCTTTCAGATATTTCATAAAACGGACTCTTTATGGATCCCCAATGGCCAATCCTCACATGAATGGCTAAGGATCCAATAAGTCCAACATTGATTCCTTCGGACGTATCAATTGGACAAATACGTCCATAGTGGCTAGGATGAATATCTCGTATCCGAAAACTAGCAGTTTTACCCGTCAATCCTCCAGGACCCAAATAACTCAATTTTCGCCCATGAACAATTTGTGTCAATGGATTAGTTCGATCCAAAACTTGAGATAAAGGATGTAGGCCAAAAAACGATTCATAAGTGGTTGTTAATGAAGTTGAAGTTACCAAATTTTGAGGAGTCGGTATCAATTTATGACGAATTGCTCCAGATATAGTTCCTCGAACTGCGTTTTCTAAACGAACAAGAGCCAGTCCAAATTGATCCTGTAACAAGTCCGCTATAGAACGAATACGTTTATTTTTCAAGTGATTCATATCATCAAGTGTACCCATTCCAAATTTCATTCCGATCAAATGATCCACAGCAGCCAATACATCTCGTGGTAACAAAAATGTATTGTTCTGAGGTATATCAAGATTCAGTCTACGGTTCATATTTCGTCGACCAATCCTTCCTAATTCACATCTTTGTTGAAAAAATTTCTTTTGTAATTCCTTACATAAGGACTCAGAAAATATCGGATCCCCGCCTACACAAGCAAATTGTTGATAAAATTCCAAAATAGCACTTTCTTTTGACCCAATCTTTTTTTTCTCCTTATCATTTAGATTAAGGAAAGACAAAAAAATTTCAGGGTAACAAACATTATCCATAATTTCTCTTAGATTCGAACCCATAGCCGACGATAGAACTAGAATAGATATTTTTTGTTTCCTACTCACACGGGCCCATATCCTTGATTTTCTATCAATCTCTAATTCTGATCTCCCCCCCCAATCTGATATTATGGTGCTGGTATAGACAGAAATTCCGTTATGGTCCAATTCTGAACGGTAGTAAATACCAGGACTTTGCAATATTTGATTGATCACAATTCTGTATATTCCATTTACTATAAAGGTTCCCAGGTAATTCATTATTGGAATGTTTCCAATAAAAATGGTTTCTTCTTGCATATCTCTACCGGTTTTCCAAATTAATCCCGCGGGTACATATAATTCAGAAGAATATGTGAGTGATTCATACACAGCATTTCTTTCGTTTATCGAGGGTTCCACCAATTGATATCTTTCTACAAATAATTTAAATTCAATTTCTTGATCTGTGTCTTCAATTTTCGGAAACTTATGAAATTCTTCCGTCAAGCCCTCATTAATAAACCTACAAAATCCCTCAAATTGGATCTGACTAAATCCAGGTATTGTGGACATTCCCTCATTTCCATCATTCCAGAGCATCTTAATTTTCAGTTTCCCCTTTATCGAAAAATCCCATTATTAGCTCACTATTTATCGAACCATATGGATCGATTTCGCAATGATGGAATGTATATTCTGTTTACTGAATCACATGAAATTTTAGACAACCCCGTAAATGTACTTCATACGTATGAGAACGGAAATGAGACAGAGGAATGAAGAGCATTTTCGACGCAAGACAAGTTCGAATTTGCGACAGGTACAAATGGAAATGAATTTATAAAGCATTCCCAGAATAATTCCGTCACTTACACTTATGGAGTCTTATATAGAATATAAAAATTCATCCAACTTCTACCTATTATTATGATAATACGATTAGATTGATTGGGTACCAAAAAAATAAATGGATTCAGAATGAAATCGAATCTCTATGAATGAGATAAAGAAAGCCAGTAGTAATATAGTTTCCCCTTTAGTTAAAGTTAATTTTATTTCATGTTGAAAAAAAAAATTTCGGATTTTTTTACTTTTACTATATATAAATATAATTTTACTTTTACTATATATAATATTTTTACTATATATAATATAATATATGGATTTATGGAATATGATTGAATTGCGTAATAGGAATAATATTTCCTAAGTAAAGTATATGCCGGTATAGCTATCCACATATCTCATCTCATCTTTTTTTTATAGCAATTTTGCTTGTGGCAACAGAAGTCAGGTCACACTATATCATAATTTCCACTTTTTCTATTGTATTATAGAAAACGAAAAAAAAAAGCACGACGATTCCCTATAAGGATATGGGATATGTACATAAAAAAGACTCGTCCCGGTATATGTGTAACAATTTTTGTTTTTGGGGTGTGGGTTTACATATACACATATCATATATATTGTTATATTTGAATTGATTTGTTATGCCAGTAAGGAAAGGCAACAATTTGAGATACAAATTGAAGAACTTTTCACTAATTCAAAAAAAAAATAGTTAATGGTTCCAATTTGCACTAAATTTTTCAGTCTGTGACCGAAAATCCATTTTTTACCTTCTCAATGGAAAGAGAAGGGGAATTTTTAAGGGGTGTGATAACCAATCAAAGAGAATAATTGGATTGGATAAAAAAAAATAAAAGAATTAGTAATAGAATCTTAGTAAAAGAATATGGATGAATACTCTTTTTTTACCTATTTTATATTTTTTTTTGAGATTTGGATCGGATTTGGCGACATGGCCAAGTGGTAAGGCAGGGGACTGCAAATCCTTTATCCCCAGTTCAAATCTGGGTGTCGCCTGATCAACAAAAAACGGGGGATTTCTTATTCTACTGATTTAATTCGACGAATTTTGTCCCCGGAGCCGGAGAAGTATAAGCCTATCGATAGTTTTTTTTCTCAAAATTTGGTCCTTGGGTGTGGCTCAAACCGATACAAATAGGGATGAAGTGAGTCTTACTTAGTAATATGATTGACTCTCACTATTAAACTATTAAAAAAAAAATAGTGAGAGTCAATTCTGGGATTCAGAACGACGAAAATCAGAGGTCGAAAGTATCCAAAGGTTCCTAAAAGACAATCCATTTTTCTCCTAGGATTGAAGAAGAGATTGTACGAAAGAGTATCAAGAATTCCTAATTATTTTTCACTACCATTACTAAAATTGTGTCTACTGACTCCATATGGAATTAGATTGGATAGGCTGATGGGAAATCCATTTAAGAGTTGTGGAAAGGATTGAAGAAACTTTGTATCCAGACTCACGAGGGTCTCTGAGTAATCAAACATTCAATCAGGATAGTCGGTCAACTCTTATTTTTATAGAGTAAAAGTAAAATTATAGAGTAAAAGTAAAAGTCGAAAAAAAAGGGTAACAAACAATAGGTCTTAGTATTCCCACATGTTTCATTTCATTAGGATAGAAGTATTCCTTTGCTATCTAATTTTTCAAGAAAAGGTATGTGTATCATATCTGTACTTAATACTTATACTTCAAAATTCTACCAGAAATCTTAGAATATTGTTACAAGTAGATTCATTGGATTGGTTCATTAATATTAATAGCTTTAAGTCAGAATTATATTTTGACTCTGCGCCATTAATTCCACTATGATTATTGATCAATAATTAAATAATTCCTTCATAGAGATAGGAGACATAATTCATATGGATATTGTAAGTCTCGCTTGGGCTGCTTTAATGGTAGTCTTTACATTTTCCCTCTCACTCGTAGTATGGGGAAGGAGTGGACTTTAGGGAGGGGTACTACTAGTTTTTTAATTTAATTGTATGAATTGTTTAATTGAGCGTTTTGCGAAGCTTTTTCTTTTTTAAGAATGTCTCTGTTTCAAAATTATACTGAAATACAGTAATGAATAATAAAATACAATAATGAATAATAACCATTCGATCAAACAATGAATGATTACTTTACTAATGAATGATTACTTTACTATAGTTCTATTTCGAAACTCAAATCTACGCATGATAGGAAAATTTTTTCAACCGGATTGGATTCTTCCTAAACATTCTATTTTAATAAACCAGTTCTTACCAGAATTATGGATATTACAATGAACAAAAACCAGAAATGGGTTTTTATTTTTTTCTTTATTTGTTTCCCTCTTTTTTGACTTTTACTGTTCTAAGAGAACATAAAGTCGTTCCGCTAATCTAATTAGATTATGGCAATACATACTTTCTATTGGAAGTGACTAGTTGTTGTCCAAACCAAAGAAAAGAGGTTCTACACATAAGAAGATTAGATCCTTCTTTCGTTGCACGATTCACGTATCGTGTATTTCACCTTTCTTTTAGACTCCTCTCCATTCCATTTTTTATGCTTAAGACATCTCATGTCTTAAGCATAAAAAATGGAATGGAGAGGAGTCTACTCTATTAACCTATTCCCTTTTACAAATCTGAATAAATTATCATAGAATAGAACTCCGCGGATCGTGTTTTCTGTTAATGGATCAAGCAATAGCTTCTTGTGGTGGGAAATCTAAAAAAAGAAAAAGATTCTTTGGTTTCGTTTTCTTTTCTCTTTTTTTATTTATTTTGAAATTTCTAATAGATTAGTATACGCCCGTATTATTCTTGCTCCATTGATTCTTTTGATGGATCTCAGGATCTATCCTATATAAATAAATTATAAAATAGGTTAAGAATTAGAACAGTTGGCCTTCGATTATTTTGGATCGATCGAAATACACACAGGTAAATGTAGCCAAAAAAAAAGAATTGGGCTGCTATTTTGATGTACTATTTAGATATACATCTAATCCACGTACATACATATTGTATATTGATCTAGATATTAGATATGGGCTTTTTTTTATAGGAAAAAGTCTATATCCGTATACAATACAACTTTCTATGAAAATAATGAATATGATAATATATACTATATAATAGTATATAACTATACAATACTATCTAGGCTTAGATACTACTATCTCAGATACTTATTATCTCAGATACTTATGATTCCAGCCAGATCATTTCGTTTAAGACTTGAAGTTTGAATTCCTTTCTTCAATCATTGATAAGAACTAATAATTCAAGTTTCAATCAAATTAGTCATTTTGACTGACTGTTTTTACGTAGATGATAAGTAAAAAAGCAGTAGGAACTAGAATGAACAGTGCAGTAGCAATAAATGCGAGAATATTTACTTCCATAATCTCATTTTTTTTTTACTTCGCAATAACTCGGGATCTAATCCCATAGAGATGAGAAATTGGATTCCTGTAAATTCATGGGGATGAATTGCATCCTGATGATACTGAATCGGATCAGTATTATGAATAACAATATATGATCTATCAAATAAATTCATCGTCGAGAATTGAATAGTATAACATAGGAAGATCCTTTATCTATACTAAATCTGAAAAAGGATTCTTTATTGGATCAGGAAATTTACATCTTTTTCCACTTTTTATTTTCTATAAATAACCCAACCCTATCGTCTTACCTATATATTCCTCCTTCGTTATATTATACTTATACATACAATTATGAGGTATTATATGATTGGTATGGTATTCTATGGATGACACACAGATCCAAAGAAAAGAGTAGGAGTGAGATGGAAAAAGGACGAGTTAAGTAGAAAAAATCGAATATAATTCCAATGAATTTAATAAAAAGGAGTGTTACTCGTTCTCCTCTTTTATTTTATTAGTATTTCTTCCTTCAATTGGGACTGGAACTGGAAGGCATACATAAAAAATTGAGTGTGCAATTTAGTTTATTTGAATGAAAATGAGATGGATTGTTTCCAATTAGTCATTGAGGATACCCCCCCCAAAAAAAAGTTGGAGCTCAAAGGGGTTTTCATTTATCCTGACAAGTACTCTGTCGAGGCACTTATGTTAAGTTCGTTGTGCCTCGTACGATAAACGAATACAATTTGCATATGTACTCCGTTAAAAAGGGTACTCTTTTCTATTTTATTCATCAAGAATATTGAAAAACAAAAGTGGACAAGTATCTCTTAAATTCAAATAGTAAAGTAAATATAAGAATACTACCGATTGTACAAATCTAACTATTATGTTATGTCTCTCTCTTATCAATCGGCACTAATGAAAGAAATGGAAATTCCCGTATTTGTCTGATGATAAATACGAAATAAAAACAAAAGAAATAGGGATCCCGCTGGGTATTAGCTCTTGCTCCCTCTTTCTTTTTTCACGTTAAATAAATGGATAAATTTATTTAACGGATCGGATCCTAGATCCTAGTTCGGGACTGACGGGACTCGAACCCGCAGCTTCCGCCTTGACAGGGCGGTGCTCTGACCAATTGAACTACAATCCCAGCGAGGTGTATGGTATACATATTCTTAATGGTTTTATTCTTAATGGTTTTAAAAAACCATTTTATTTTCTTCGTCGTGTTGTAAGAGAGACATGAATGATATACTAACTGATATTATATACACATAGATATGGACTATACTGAAAGTAACACAGAGATATGGACTATAGTCAAAGTAACACAGATTACTAGTAACCCATGTTTTTTTAGTGCCAAAAATGGATAATCAACCTTTCAACGAGAAAAAACTATTTTTCTTTTCATAATCTTTGATTATGTATTACCAATCTAGAGTCTTAGAAAGATCAGAATGAATCAGAAAAACATGGATACATAAGAAAAAATGCTTGATCCGTAAAAGAGAAGGATTCCATTTTTATGGAGGACAAATTTCTTATATCATTGGTTATATCATATTTATGGAGCGGCGAATTTTTGGGCCGAGCTGGATTTGAACCAGCGTAGACATATCGCCAACGAATTTACAGTCCGTCCCCATTAACCGCTCGGGCATCGACCCAGGAAGAATTCATTTTAGGCTTATGGATAATCCATAATCAACTTCCTTTCGTAGTACCCCCAGGGGAAGTCGAATCCCCGCTGCCTCCTTGAAAGAGAGATGTCCTGAACCACTAGACGATAGGGGCATATCCGCCCGACTGTCATCATACTATGATGATAGTATGTATAGTTTTTTGGAATTGTCAATATAATCTAATGATATGACTAAATCCGAACACTCTTTTCTACTTTTGTGTTATGATTCCATAGAATTTTTTATTGGATGGGAATAAATGAACCGTCCAATTTTCATTTATTTATTTATTTTTTTGCTTTATTTAATTTGTATTTTTTATTTAATTTGTATTTTTTATTTAATTTGTATTTATATAAAATACTATATATAGTATAGCGAATATAGCGAAAGGAGGTATAGGATTCTGTCCGTTCAGGCAGTGATTGGTCCAGCATAACAGAAAAGGGTGTAAAAACTCACTTAATTTCTTTTCTTCTTCACTCATTAATTTTAACTTAAAACTCGTTGCTTCCTTCATTGTTCAGATAAAATAGGCCATGCATAATCACTATCTCACATTAAGTCAGAAAATTCAAAAACGATAGAAATTCTCTTTTTTACTTTTTTATAAAAATTCGGTTCAGGGTACGAATACCTTCATCACATAATTCAATAAAATCTATTGAATCTATGTCAGTGTCAGATTGGTACATGTATCAATCGAGTAAATCTCGTTTTGATTGGTCAGTAAAAGGAAACAGGCGGGGTCGGTCTTGAAACAATTCATTGCATTATTAAAATAAAATTGACCCGCTTCACTTTTTGAGGGTAAATCGAATTGATCCTTTACTTTATAAATATAAATGAAACCCCTATGTATATGATATGTACATGATATATACATATATTATTTATATTTGTTTGCAGTATGCAGTGTAGTAGACTCATAATGAAAATGGATATAATTCATGAATTGAATACAAAGGGCCCTTTTAACTCAGTGGTAGAGTAACGCCATGGTAAGGCGTAAGTCATCGGTTCAAATCCGATAAGGGGCTTTTTTCACTAAACTAAAGTTTTAGTCTTCGTTTTCGGTGTAGAATAGAGATATTCTTTTTATTTGTAAAAAGCAAATGGTAACCACCATTATAATGACTTTTTATTATTACGAGTTATAGTTAGAAAGTTTATTAAAAAATGAAACATTATTAATTATTAATTCATTATTATTAGTTACTATAAGTATAAATAGTAACTAATATATTAATTCATTATTATTAGTTACTATAAGTATAAATAGTAACTAATAATTGTAGTTATTAGAACTAGTCTACCCTCTCCTGTAATGAGAGAGTAGTTTTTTTCATGTTTAATTATTAAAATTGTTGTTTGTTGACAAGAATATTCTAGAATTAGATGTCCAATTATTTTTATGAAATGTCCAATCACTATTATGAATTACCAAACCAAAGTATTCTTACTTCTCCATTGTTCTTATCAAACCCAGCATAAAATTTTAAATAAAGAAAAAGTAAGTGGACCTAACCCATTGAATGACGACTATATCAGCTATTCTGATATTTAAATTCGATATAGATTAAATTGTACAAGCGGGTTTTTTTATTTCCTTATCCCGCGCAAGGCAAGAATTTGTCGATATTTCCAATTTCATCAATCTTCTTCTTCTTCTTGCTGGATACTCCATGGGAATAAATCACTATTTTTTTTCGCTACATATACATATAAAACATATAAAAGTAAAAGTTTATACATAAAATAAAAAAGTATATTTAAAAATATATTTTTAAATATCTTTCC